AACCGGAGACTCAACATTGCTATCACAAGAATTGAAAAACCTTATGGACAACCAAATATTCTTGCAGAATATATAGCTTTACAGCTAAAAAATAGAGTTTCGTTTCGAAAGTCAATGAAAAAAGCTATTGAATTAACTGAACAAACAGATACAAAAGGAATTCAAGTACAAATCGCAGGGCGTATCGACGGAAAAGAAATTGCACGTGTCGAATGGATCAGAGAAGGTAGGGTTCCCCTACAAACAATTCGCGCTAAAATTGATCATTGTTCCTATACAATTCGAACTATTTATGGAGTATTAGGCATAAAAATTTGGATATTTGTAAACGAGAAATAATAGACCTTTATTTGTCTTGCCATTCTGTCCAGTGATAGAACAAAAAACTACAAACTGTTTCATTCTTTTTCTGTTAAATCAAACAAAAATGAACAATTCTAATTCTATAAGGTTGAATAAAAATTCGATTGACCATTTAATTTAGTATAATTGCTATGCTTAGTGTGTGACTCGTTAGTTTTTTCTTTAGAGTTTAGGGTTGAGATTCAAAAAAAAAAAATAGACTAACCCCTACTATGAACTTAGTAACCATATAAATTAATAACCAACTTATTGCTTCGTATTGTCAAGATCCCAAGAAACAGTCACTATATGGGTGGATCGATCATATAGTTGTAGCAACTGAAATTTTTTCCATAAAAAAGAAATCTGATTATGGGTTGTAAAGCAAAAATAAAGGGATGTGGATAAATGGAAGGATGATAGAAAGAGAGAACAAAAATATCAATGATATATGATTCCAATATGTATGTATGGTCTATGAATCACCTCATAAAAGGCAATGTGATAAAGCATTAATACTGATATAATCAATACTGATATAAATATATAAATGAAATATAAATAAAATATAAAAAAAATAATAAAGAATAAAGAGCCTCGGGTTAATAAAAACTGAGGAGATTGACTCGGGAACGAATTTTGCCGGAAGCTCCATTGCAGAGTTCAGGCCTAACCATTAATGGAGAAGCTATGGGAACGACGAAACCTGTGACTGCATAGGATTCGTTTTCAATAGAATCCTAATAATTCATTGGGTGGGATGGCGGAACGAACCAAGAAAAAATTGATTTATTCTGAGAGGTGTCATGAATTGACCCTACGAATGAAAGAGTCAATATTCGCCCGCGAAACCTTTATTTATTGGATTACAATTTTTGGCGCGATTCGATAGAGGTAAAAATAAGGATTCATTATATTATAATAATATTCTAAAAAAAGAAGCATTTTTTATATTTTCTATATCTAATAATATACACGTCCAGCTGTATATTTTGTATATACATCTTCCTTTGTAACAAATTAAATATCAATAAATGCCATTCATTACTTATACATGTGTATCTGTAATATTAATATTATTGAATCGTTTCATTCGCGAGGAGCTGGATGAGAAGAAACTCTCATGTCCGGTTCTGCAATAGAGATGGAATTAAGAAACAACCATCAACTATAACCCCAAAAGAACCAGATTTCGTAAACAACATAGAGGAAGAATGAAGGGAATATCTTGTCGAGGCAATCATATTTGTTTCGGCGGATACGCTCTTCAGGCACTTGAACCCGCTTGGATCACAGCTAGACAGATAGAAGCGGGGCGGAGAGCAATGACACGATATGCGCGTCGTGGTGGAAAAATATGGGTACGTATATTTCCCGACAAACCTGTTACAGTAAGACCTACGGAAACACGTATGGGTTCGGGAAAGGGATCCCCCGAATATTGGGTATCTGTTGTTAAACCGGGTCGAATACTCTATGAAATGGGCGGAGTATCAGAAACTGTAGCCAGAGCAGCTATTTCAATAGCTGCGTGCAAAATGCCTATACGAACTCAATTTGTTATTTCACGATAGGGATGTAGAACTAAACAAAAGGGATATTGAGGATGAAAAAACAACCGCAGGTTTATTTTTTTCTGGACGGACAATATTTCTTTTTTTCCTTCATCCTTTGCATTGAAATAACAGAGTCAAATAAAAAATATATGATTCAATCTCAGACCCTTTTGAATGTAGCGGATAACAGCGGAGCTCGAGAATTGATGTGTATTCGAATCATAGGAGCTGGTAATCACCGATATGCTCATATTGGTGACGTTATTGTTGCTGTAATCAAAGAAGCAGTGCCAAATATGCCTCTAGAAAGATCAGAAGTCATTAGAGCTGTAATTGTACGTACATGTAAAGAACTCAAACGTGAAAACGGTATGATAATACGATATGATGACAATGCGGCGGTCGTCATTGATCAAGAAGGAAATCCAAAAGGAACTCGAGTTTTTGGTGCGATCGCTCGGGAATTGAGACAGTTGAATTTTACTAAAATAGTTTCATTAGCTCCCGAGGTGTTATAAATACTAGTAGATGACACTATGATATAGTAGGCTATCTGAAATAGATCAAATTAATAGATTGTGTCTCACGCATATACTTTTTAAAATTTAATAATTCAAAAAAAAAACAAAGAAAAAAGAAAAAAGGAAACATGTTGATTATATCAAAATTAGGAGGCACAAAAAATTATAGTTCGTTATGGGTAGGGACACTATTGCCAATATAATAACTTCTATAAGAAATGCTGACATGAATAAAAAAGGAATGGTTCGAATAGCATCTACTAATATCACCGAAAACATTGTTAAAATACTTCTACGAGAAGGTTTTATTGAAAATGTTCGGAAACATCAGGAAAATAACAAATATTTCTTGGTTTTAACCCTGCGACATAGAAAGACTAGGAAAGGAATATATAGAACCGTTTTAAAGTGTATCAGCCGACCCGGTTTACGAATTTATTCCAACTATCAACGAATTCCTAAGATTTTAGGTGGAATGGGAATTGTAATTCTTTCTACTTCTCGAGGTATAATGACAGATCGAGAAGCTCGACTAGAAAGAATTGGAGGAGAAATTTTGTGTTATATATGGTGATCCTCCTCCTCTGGTATCCTAATTTTATCTCTAACTTCCCATTTGTGAAATAGAGAGGAAAAGTGAGTTATATACCTCTTCCTTCATTAGTTGATACTTCAAGGGGGTTACCTGGAATGAAAGAACAAAAATTGATTCATGAAGGTTTAATTACTGAATCACTTCCCAACGGTATGTTCCGGGTCCGTTTAGATAATGAAGATCTAATTCTAGGTTATGCTTCAGGGAGGATCCGGCGCAGTTTTATACGGATACTACCAGGAGATAGAGTAAAAATTGAAGTAAGTCGTTATGATTCAACCAGAGGACGTATAATTTATAGACTTCGCAACAAAGATTCGAACGATTAGGTGATTTTTTAAACATTCCTTTCATGGGGACACAATTCGAAGTTAAAAAAAAAATATTCAAGAAACTTATTTTCCTCAAAAGAGTAGATTCAGAATTAAGGTAAGGAATAAAAAATATGAAAATAAAGACTTCTGTTCGTAAAATTTGTGAAAAATGTCGACTGATCCGTAGGCGCGGACGAATTATAGTGATTTGTTCCAATCCGAGACATAAACAGAGACAAGGATAATCTTTCTAAAAAAGAACTTTCTTTTTTTTCTAAAGGGGAGGACCCATGTAAGAATAAAAGATCTGTTTTAACATGAAATGGATATCTCCGTATCTTTTCTTTCTGTATATTTCTGACTCATATTTATGAGATGATAAAATATGACAAAAGCTATACCAAGAATTGGTTCACGTAGGAATGGACGTATTGGTTCACGTAGGAATGGACGTATTGGTTCACGTAAGAATGGACGTAGAATACCAAAAGGAGTTATTCATGTTCAAGCGAGTTTCAACAATACCATTGTAACTGTTACAGATGTACGAGGTCAGGTGGTTTCTTGGGCCTCCGCGGGTACTTCTGGATTCAAAGGCACAAGAAGAGGTACACCCTATGCTGCTCAAGCCGCAGCGGTAAATGCTATTCGTACAGTAGTTGATCAGGGTATGCAACGGGCAGAAGTTATGATAAAAGGCCCTGGTCTCGGAAGAGATGCAGCATTACGAGCCATTCGTAGAAGTGGTATACTATTAAGTTTAGTACGTGATGTAACACCTATGCCACATAATGGGTGTCGACCTCCTAAAAAAAGACGTGTGTAGAAATAAGAATTAAACAGATTTCAAGAGAAATAAATGATTCAATGATCTGATCAAATATTATAATAATACTTATTATAGTTATAGTATGGTTCGAGAGGAAGTAGTAGGATCCACTCGAACACTACGGTGGAAATGTGTTGAATCAAGAGTAGACAGTAAGCGTCTTTATTATGGTCGTTTCATTCTGTCCCCGCTTATGAAAGGTCAAGCCGATACCATAGGTATTGCCATGCGAAGGGCTTTACTTGGAGAAATAGAAGGAACATGTATCACACGTGCAAAATCTGAGAAAGTAGCACATGAATATTCTACGATAGTAGGTATTGAAGAATCAGTACATGAAATTTTACTAAATTTGAAAGAAATTATATTGAGAAGTAATCTGTATGGAGTTATAGACGCATCCATCTGCGTCAGGGGGCCTAGATACGTAACCGCTCAAGATATCATCTCACCACCTTACGTGGAAATAGTTGACACGACACAACATATAGCTAACCTGACGGAACCAATTGATTTGTGTATTCAATTACAAATCAAGAGAGATCGCGGATATCGTATGAAATCCGCAAATAACTCTCAAGATGGAAGTTATCCTATAGATGCTGTATCCATGCCTGTTCGAAATGCGAATCATAGTATTCATTCTTATGGGAATGGGAATGAAAAACAAGAGATACTTTTTCTAGAAATATGGACGAATGGAAGTTTAACTCCTAAGGAAGCACTTTATGAAGCTTCTCGTAATTTGATTGATTTATTTATTCCTTTTCTACATGCGGAGGAAGAGGACATTAATTTCGAAGAAAATAAAAACAGGTTTCCTCTACCCCTTTTTACCTTTCA